AAAACAATTAGAATTAGGCTCAGTCAACCGGAATATGTATTATCGATGGGGGGGATCCTCCAATTGAGAAGATCCATCGACCTGAGACGAAGAGAAAGGTCTATCTATTTTCTTTAGTTATTCAGTTAAACCAATGATTCATTATTAGGGCGGATAGCAATAGGCATTTCATCGGATATGCGTATTTTTTATTTTCCGATGGATTTACATGGTTTCATTAATGGAAATTGTTTGATGTAGTGAGTAATAGGCTCTTTCGCCGTTCAAGAATTCTTGTTTAGGCAGTTCATATCATCCATATATAGTGATAGTGTTTTGATCTAAGATTTCAATTCTTCCATTTTCAGCAGTAGCATATTGTTCCATGGAGCTAAGGTCCAAAATATGGAATAAAAAGTGTTTCCACGACTCTACCACCCGGCCAATCCTTTTCCACTTAATCCCTTTTTCATGGCCACATATCTTTACGGCTAAGGAATGGAAAATCTTTCTCCTGTTACATGAATCAAATGTTTCATTTCATCCGGGAAAAGCCATCCCTTTCTCAACACTGTCTTTGTCATTTGATCCAATAGCGTTACGTTAGATAGGAACAGATTTGATAAATACTGATAACTCTCGGATAGAGTATTAGAACGGAAGGATCCATTAGATAATGAACTCTTGCTTCTAAGCCATCTCTGGCGATGAATCAACAATTCGAAGTGCTTTTCTTGCGTATTCTTGATGAACCAGCGTTTATATATAGATGTAGGAGGATTTGTTTGGGAAGTAATAAGCCCCTTTGACATCTCTTCATCTGCAAAGAATTCTCGACGTGAAAACACAGAGACAAAGGGCTTATCTTTGAATAGGAAAAAGAATGGATCCGCAGGGTCCCAAACGAATTGGCTTATTCGAAAAAAGCCTGATTCTTTGGAAGATCTATCTCGTGTCTGGTACTGCATGGTACCACTCCGCAAGAACTCCGAATCATTCTCTTGAAGCTCATCCTCTTTATGATAAAAGATCCGCTTGCCCCGAAATGGCCCGGACCAATAGGGAAATCCCAATTCAGTGGGCCTTTCGATACAATCAAATAGATTGCCGCAAGGGCGCCATATTCTAGGAGCCCAAACTATGTGATTGAATAAATCCTCCTCTATCTGTATCTGTTGCGGGTCGACGGCTCCTTCCCCCTCTTCAAACTCCGATTCGTATTTTTCATATAGAAATCTCTGATCAACGATAGAACAAGATCCATTTTGCATCATATCTAACTGATTCCTCGGTTCGGACCGAAGAAGTAATGTCGCTCGATTATTATCAAACTGACTGCAATCTTTTTCTGTCCGTGAGGATCCCATCAGAGCGCCTTCTACTTCTAATAGGCCCTGAACTAGATCAGAATCATTCTCAACGAATCCATAAGAAGTGATCCAGTTTTTTTCATCAGTTCCGGGCGAAGACCAAAGATCTTGAGCGACCGATCCGGCAGAACAACTCAAAAGATAAAGAAGTATCGTTAATTTCTTCATGCTCGTTCCAAGCTCGAAGTACCATTTGTACAAATAAGAATCCCCTTCCTTACATGATTTCTTCTTCATATAGATAGATATAGGATCTATGGGGCAATTACTTAGAAGTACATTTTGTGCAACAGCCCGTCCTATCTGATAGAAAAGGATCCCATGATCCTTAACCGATCTTACCTGGGATCGCAAATCCCAAGTTTGTCTATGAATAGCTGATCTAATTGTATTGGTTTCGATAATTGATTTCTTCTGTGTAATACTAATTGATAGGGCCTCATTGATAAGCGCTACGAGATCTCGTGCATTGGAACCCATAGTTATGGACCCAAATCCATTAGTATGGAACATTTTCTTTTCCAAGCGAAATCCCCTGGTATATGAAAGAATGAAAAAGTGCTTTCGTTGTTGTGGAATAAGAAGCCTTCGTATCTTAATGCATGTATTTAATTTATTCGGAGCTATTAGAGTGGGATCCACTTTTTGGGGAATATGAGTCGAAGCAATAACAAGAATATTTCTAGTGGAATATCTTTCACAATCTCTGGAGAGATAGTTCTCTAATAGACCGAGGGATAAGTACTCCTTCACATACAGATCATGAATGTTTGGAATCCATATTATGCAAGGAGACATTGCTTTTGCTAATTCGAATTGAAGGATGATATCAAATCGGTCTATTTTCGGCGTCATATACATAGTTAGCACATTCGTCATAGTTAGCAGCTTCATATCAAGGTCATCGTCAATATCGTCACTATCATCAATATCGATATCGTCACTATCATAAAAATGGATATCGTCAATATCAATAAGATACCCTTTACCTTGAAGCTTGTCATCCAGGAACTTGTTCGGAAATACCGTAATGAAAGGAACATAGGAGTTTGTCACTAGGTATTTGACCAAATAGGATCGTCCAGTTCCTATAGAACCTATCACTAAAATACCCCTAGAAGGGGATAGGGCTAAGCGGAGCGAAAAGGGTT